AAAAAAAAAAGATTTTAACGAAGAAAGAATATAAATAGGATTTAATAGAATTCTGAACTTCATTACTTTATTCTCATTATTATTAGAATGAGATTTCGATTTTTTTCATCCAAAAAATTCTCTTTTTTATACAAATACAATACATAGGTCGTCAATTCGGCAGTGGATAAAAAAAGGGGTCCGTCTTTCCAGTTAATGGTTCGAATAATTTTATCCATATGAGTGTTCTACATCGGATAAATTTCCAATTATTCCTTTTTTATCATTTTTAAACCTTTTTGGTACTAACGTAGTGGTAGAAAGAGTACCATACTATGCTGTGCCTGGACTTCAAACAATTTATCTTTAACCATGTAAAATATCTCGACATTATTGGTTGATAGAGAAGAAAATCAAAGTTCATTTACCAATTAGTCACGAAATGCTATGGTTCTTACATATGATTTCTGAATGAAATCCAATTCCGAAGTAATTCGTCGAGATTTTGCACCTTTTGTTCCTATTTATGCTATAAAAAAGAATACATAAATATAAAGAAAGTGCAGCCGGTGAAATCCAACCTATTCTTGAAATACACAACTCGCACACACTCCCTTTCCAAAAAAAATCAATACATCCAGCACTACGCTTAGATTTATTGGATTTGTTGCTAAAATATCGGTATTAAACTCGAAACTCCCAGCGGATAGCCAGTGCCCCACGGAAATAAAAAAATTGGTTATATTTTTCATATGCTCTCCCCTTATAGATAGGACTAACAAAGAACAGAGTTCTTTTTGTATCACTCCGCTTATTTTTCTTAATGGAATTTGAGAATTCTCAAATTTATTAGTTATGGTTATGTTTTTATTCTTCTTTTTTTTTTTACATTCTTATTCTACGATGAAATGAAACATTAAACGAAAGGATTTGCAAATAAAATAGCTAATGCCACGACCAGTCCATAAATTGTTAAAGCTTCCATAAAAGCCAGACTAAGCAATAAAGTACCTCGTATTTTTCCCTCTGCTTCTGGTTGTCTCGCAATACCTTCTACGGCTTGGCCCGCAGCAGTACCTTGACCAACCCCAGGTCCAATAGAAGCAAGCCCTACAGCCAATCCAGCAGCAATAACGGAAGCAGCAGAAATAAGTGGATTCATGGTAAGTTCCTCGCACCAAAAAAAGAAATGGTTAATGATACAACCAACCAATGAATGAGTACTGAATCTACTTCTTTTTTTTTTATTTTTTTCACTAAAATATATCGGGTCGAAGTAGCTAAAAACTCCAAATGGAATTCAGAATATTACTGAATTGTCAGAACTACTTTAATATACCGTTTTTCCTTTCTACCTTATGTAAATAGATATGTATACGGTTTTAGTCATTGTGTTTTCTTGTTTCGAAGCTATTCTATTATTTCTCTTTCATTCAATTCACAATAACAGACAAAATAGAAAAAGGACTAATATGGGAATCCATCTAAATGCAGTGGGCTAGAAAAAAAAAGAGATTAGGGATAATTACTATCTCGCTAGTAAATAAAATATACTTTTATTCTTTCATAATTTCATAACGTAAATCACCTGCACTTTTTAATTTTTATTCTATTAAATCATATTCTGTAACCATTCTTAGAAACATACACAAGGATTTATACTCATAAGCATTACATATACATACATGTAGCTATTTGCATCTTCTTCTCTAACCCAGTGGATTATATCGAAACCCCCGCATTGCTTGAATTGGGATAAGTTTTAAAAAAGACTATTTCAAAAGTGAGTCAATGATGATCCTCCATGGATTCACCTATATAAGCCGCAGCCAAGGTTGCAAAAATAAGAGCTTGAATACCACTTGTAAATAATCCAAGAAACATGACAGGTATAGGAACTACTGAAGGCACTAAAGAAACAAGAACAACAACCACTAATTCATCAGCCAATATATTCCCGAAAAGTCGAAAACTAAGAGATAAAGGTTTTGTGAAATCTTCTAGAATATTAATTGGTAAAAGTATTGGAGTTGGTTGAATGTATTTACCAAAATATCCCAATCCTTTTTTTCTAAGACCTGCATAGAAATATGCCACTGACGTGGGTAAAGCTAAAGCAACAGTAGTATTTATATCATTCGTGGGCGCAGCTAACTCCCCATGAGGTAATTTTATGATTTTCCAAGGTAAAAGAGCACCCGACCAGTTAGAAACAAAAATAAATAGGAACATCGTTCCTATAAAAGGAACCCAAGGACCATGCTCCTCTCCAATCTGAGTTTTGCTCAAGTCTTGAATAAATTCAAGGACATATTCGAAGAAATTCTGACCATTAGTCGGAATGGTTTGTGGATTCCGAACAGCTATGATGATTGAACCTAATAAGATAGCAATTACAACCCAAGAAGTGATAAGTACTTGGGCATGTATTTGTAAACCTCCTATTTTCCAATATAAATGTTGGCCTACTTCTACACCTGATATATCGTATAACCCTTTGAGTGTTTTAACGGAACATGGTATAACATTCATATTGTCCTCTAACAGAAGTCAAACTTCAAAAAATTAATTATTTTGATTTGATCATCTCTTTCTCAATTCATCTATGTTTATTCATGAATTTAAGTTATGAATCATATCTTTCGGATACCGATAAATCACATAAAAAAAATACCAATCATTTTATCTTTTAAATATTCTTCGATAGTCAAAACATAATTAAAACTCCAAAAGATGCAAATATAAATAGTAACAATTAAAGAGAGTTCACCAAAAAAAAACTAATCTTCTTCTTAATGATAAGAGTAATGATAAGATAATCAAACATTTTTTATATAACTAGAACGGCCCTCACAAATCGCAGATACTAATTTGGTAAGAATCAATTGAATCGAAGCTATAGCATCATCGTTGGCCGGAATAGAAATATCTGCAAGATCTGGGTCACAATTTGTATCGATTAAACAAATTGTCGGAATACCCAAAATGACACATTCTTGAAGAACCTTATATTCTTCTTGCTGATCAATGATAATTACAATATCGGGCAATCCCGTCATATATTTGATCCCACCCAGATATGTTTGCAAGGTAGATAACTTTCTCTTCAACATTGCTGCATCTCCTTTGGAAAGACGATTAAGTTTCCCTATCTTTTGTTCTGCTCTTAAGTCCCTGAACTTCTGAAGTCTCGTTTCTGTAGTAGACCAATTCGTTAACATACCACCAAGCCATTTTTTATTAACATAATGACATCGAGCCCTTATTGCTGCTGATGCTACTAAATCCGCTGCTTTATTTTTGGTGCCAACGATTAAGAATTTCTTTCCCCAACTTGCTGCATCAAAAACTAAATTGCAGGCTTCTGATAAAAAACGAGCAGTTATAGTAAGATTTGTAATATGAATACCTTTACGCTTTGCAGAAATGTAAGGAGCCATTCTAGGATTCCATTTATTAGTACCATGACCAAAATGAACTCCCGCTTCCATCATTTCTTTCAAATTGATGTTCCAATATCGTCTTCCCATTTTCCCACACTTTGATCTTTTTATTTTTTTTTTCAAAGAGATTCAGCACCCTGTGAAATAAATAATTGTTCCGACGGAACCTTCTACCAGGATTGAACATTGATCTACGACCCAAACCATGAATTTCATTCTTTAATTTTTATTTCATTGATTACGAAATACAGAATCGGACCAGAGAGTTAAAGTAAAAAGAATGAACCTCTTGTTAGGAATTAGTAAATTACATTACGTAAAAGATTGATCTGATGTCTCATGGAAAGTGTTTGGGGCACAAGAACAAAATAATTCTCTATGGTGTAACAAAATATCTCTCGTTTCCAACTCGAATAGATTATTCCTTTTGATTTTCAAATAAATGTTTTTGTCTTGCTTCGAACGATGTACTAATTTGTTGAATCCGGTACCGACCGGTATAATCCCCCCCAGAACAACGTTCTCTTTCAGGCCTTTCAACCAATCAATACGACCTCGTAGAGCAGCTTTTGCTAAAACTCGAGCAGTTTCTTGAAAACTCGCTTCGGATATGAAACTTTGAGTATTCAGAGATGACTTCGTTAGATCTCGATTTTTCATATATAAATGTAATTAATGTATCTCCTTCATAAAAGGTTTCCCCATAATGGCCACGGACAGTTGCTCCTGGAGTGACCAAATAGAGCTTAGCTGATCTTATAACTAAAGAGTCAACATGAACAATGAAAATTTGACCAGATTTTTTTATGCGCGATCCGTATTTCAATAGACATACATTTTAACAAAAGAATTGTCCGAGGCTAATTATTGTCCATGCCTCTTCACAAGAATCGTGATGGAGAGAATACCAATTCAAACGGAATGAATTCAAAACGATGTTACTGTATGGATCGGGATTATAAATCCTACTATTTTCATCTAGGAAACAGTATTGAAATGGAAGTACTTGAAGCACTTGGAAAGTCTGTTGGGAATTTTCAAGTAAAAAATATTTCTTTAAAAAGACTTGATTATAAGTTCTTAAATAGTAAGATGAACAAAAATTTACTATTTTGGAATCAAAAGGATTTCTAAGAATACGATCTAATTCATTATTGGAAATAAATCTTGAACCTGCCATATCATACCTTTTTTCGGTATACGAAATAGTGTACTTTACTAACTCAATTCGTATGAAATCACGAAGCAGATCGTTTGCCCTTATTTCAACAAAAGAAGCATAAACCTCTTCTATAGAACTCTTTTTTTCTCGGTCCCAAGTTAATACTAAGCAAGCCCGAACTAATTGAATACTTGTGTGAGAAATTCCTTGAATTGACTTGCCATTTCCATAAAGTATATAATTGACAATTCGAAGTTGGACATTATCTTTTTCCTGCAAGAGATCCTGAGAGAAAAATGTTGCTAAATTTATCCCATCAGCTATTTCATATGTGATTACGGGCCGAACCAAAACAAAATACTTTTTTTTGGTAGATGCAATGCGTTGGACATAGATCCAATTTCTCAATTTTTTTTACCAAAAACATCCAACAATTTATGTCTTACTTGATCATTAGTAAGTGAGAGATCCAAGATATATCTTTCTTCGAGAGAAAAAGAATTAGCATTCATTTGATCTTGATCCTTGTGGAGTGAGAAAGACACTATATTGGATCTGCATAGACCTCCTGCTAATATCCATAAATGACTTGTTTTTGGTAATAGATGAACATTACTATATGGATATTCGGTCGCATGATAGCCATCAGTACTCCAGTGCATTTCTCCTTCTGACTCAGAATAAATATGTTTTTGAACCCTCTCTTTAAAATGGAAAGTGGACGTTCCGGCACGAATCTCGGCAATCACTTGTTCGAATTTTACATATTGATCATTTTGAACTAAAATCAAACTTTTTGTTGGAATATTCACATTATGTAGAATATCTCGACTCTCAATAGTTACATAAAAGTCTATAAAACATAGAAAAGCAGGATGCCCATGACAGGTACGTGTGGGATGAACCAAATCCTCATCAAATCTTATTTTTCCATTAGAAGGAGTTCGTACATGTTCGGCAGTACCACCCGTGAATACTCCGCCGGTATGAAAAGTTCTTAATGTTAATTGAGTTCCCGGTTCTCCGATTGATTGACCCGCAATAATGCCTACGGCTTCTCCCAACTCGACCAGGTCACCATGAGTAGGACTCCGGCCATAACATAATTGACAGATCCAAGACGTACTCCTGCAAGTAAAAGGGGTTCAAATATATATTGGGTGTGCTCAAAAGGTTATGAATCGATTAACAAGTCCAATCCCAATATCTTTATTTCGAGTGGCAATGCATCGTAGACCAATATATATATCGTCTGCTAATACACGACCAATTAGTGTTTGGACAAAAATCTTTTCCGTCATCCCATTTTGAGGACTCACGGAAATACCTCGGAAGGTACCACAATCTGTTCTACGTACAAAAATGTGTTGAACTACTTCATACTTCAACAAGTCTACGCGTGAGGTATCCAGCATCTGATGTTCGTACAGCAGTATCTACAACTCCCTCCCTTGTGGGCTCCATAGCAAGAAATTATATATTCTGTCAAAGAAAGCCCTTCCCGTAAATTGCTTTGAATGGGCAAATCAATCATTTGTCCTTGAGGATCCAACATTAATCCTCTCATACCTACTAATTGGTGTACTTGAGATGCATTTCCTCTAGCCCCCGAAAAGGACATTAGATAGACTGGATTAGAGGGATCAGTCATCCGAAAATTAGGATTCATTTCTTGTCTCAAATATTCACTTGTAGCATACCATATCTCAATGGATTGACGTAATTTTTCTACCACATGTACATTCCCATAATGATGGTTTTTCTCTGTTGTTCAGCGTCTTGAACTAACCATCCCTTAGAAGGTATTGTTAAAAGATCATCAATTCCTAATGAAATAGATGTAGCAGTGGCTCGCTGGAAACCCAAAGCCTTCACTTGATCCAGGATATGTGATGTATATGCCATTCCAAAATGATCTATTAATCTGCTAATAAGTCGTTTCATAGCAGTTCCATCTATCACCTTATTGTGAAAGACCAGATCGGTCCATTCTGCCATAAGGACCTCCATATTCTGATGAGTAAGATTCCACAATGGGCCTGAGTCAGTGATTTGAAGACTTCCTTTCCTCAATCTTGATTCACACAGAAATTCAGAAATTATGATACCGGTGAGATTGGAGAGACCCGGATTCCCACGAGTATGGGCATCACTAATATAATTTATTAGTTTTTATATAGAGCATAAGTTAGATAGCCTATGAGTAGGCCCGCCAAAACCCCTGTATGGCTTCTTCTATTTCTCGATAAAAAGAAAGATGACCAACAGTAGTTCAAATGTATATACAACGAATTTCTCTTTTTACACTTATTTCTCTTTTTACACTTACTATTTTACTATTATTTGATAGTGCTTATAAATCTCATTATAATTACCAAAAGATTCATATTGGAACTTCGATGGGAACTTCTCTTGAGCCAACGACGCGTTGATCTAATCTCCACCGGAGCCACAAAGGACTATCTAAATGGATTCGTTTCTGTCGATAAGTTACGAGTGCATCATAAGAACTAGAAAAATACGGCTCTTTTGTATGCTTAAAGTCATTCTTGTAAACTGTTTCCTTTTTATAATTTCTGCAATTATAATTATATTGATTATACCTATTTGCACAAATACCTCGGGGATTCCCGATCGTTAATACATAGAGTCCAATAAGCATATCTTGAGTTGGTACGGAAACGGGATCCCCAATAGCTGGAGACAAGAGATTCATACGAGAAAACATAAGTAAACGAGCTTCTGCTTGAGCTTCCAAAGATAAAGGTACGTGAACAGCCATTTGATCCCCATCAAAATCTGCGTTGAAGCCCTTACAAACTAATGGGTGTAAACAAATAGCACGCCCCTCCACTAAAATGGGTTGGAACGCCTGTATACCTAATCTATGTAGGGTGGGCGCTCTATTCAACAATA